ATTTTATTCGATACAAACTCTTTTTTTTTGAGGATCCATTGTAATAATGAGAAAGATTTCTGCATATTCGCACAAATAAGTCAATAATATTCAAATTGGATAAATCGGCCCAGACCAGCTTACTAATGGGATGCCCCAATATGGTACAAAATTTCGCTTTAGCCAATGATTTAATTATAGGAATAATTGGAACTTTTGTATCAAGCTTTTTCATAACATTTTCTATTAGAAATGAATTTTCCAGCATTTGACTCCGTACCACTGAAGGATTTCGCCGTACACTGGAAAAATAACCCAAAAAGTAGAATGAATGCTCGGATAATTGGTTTATATGGATCCGTCCTGGTTGAGACCAAACATAAAAATGACATTTCCATAAATTGATAAGATAGTATTTCCATTTATTCATCACAAGAGGGGTATTTTTTGAAGCCAGAATGGATTCTCCTTTATATCGAGCATAATGAATGAAAGGGTCCTTGAAAAACCAGAGGGTAGACAGAAAATCCTTAGTAAAGACTTTTACAAGATATTCCATTTTTCCATAGAAATAGATTCGCTCAAAAAGGACTACCGAAGATGTTAATTGTAAATGAGAAGATTTGTTACGGAGAAAAAGGAAGATAGATTCGTATTCACATAGATAAAAATTATATAGGAACAAGAAGAATCTTGGATTCCTGTTTGAAAAAGTAGAAATCGATTTTTTTGAAGTAATACTAATGTTCCAATTACAATACTCGCGAAGAAAGATATTTAATAAATGAAAAGAAGAGGCATCTTTCACCCAGTAACGAAGGGTTTGAACCAAAATTTCCAGATGGATAGGGTAAGGTATTCGTATATCTGACACATAATTTAAATATGGAAATTTATCCTCAAAAAAGGGAAATATTGAATGAATTGATTGTAAATTATAAGATTTTATGATTTTTGTCTCCTCTAAGAAAGAGATTAATCGTAGGGAAAATAGAATTTCCAGAATGACGGCAAACCCCTCTGATATTATTTGCGAATATAAATTCTTGTTGTACCCACAAAATTTATTTTTGTTAGAATCATTAGAAGAAATAATCAAATGATTCTGTTGAGACATTCGAGTAATTAAATGTTTTACAATTAGGAAACTAGATTTATTGTCGGAACCTATATTTTCCATCAAAATGGAGCTATTTAAATCATAATCATAAGCAAGTGCATAAATGTATTCCCTAAAGATAAGTGGGTATAGGGGGTCATATTGCTGAAACCTATTTAGTTCTAAATATACTCGAAATTCCTCCATTTTTGAAAATTCAATTTGAGACAGGGATAGGGGATTTATTGGGTTCGCAAATGATACATAGTGCGATACAGTCAAAACAGGGTATTCTATTCTAGTAAAAAAGTGAAACTAGTAAAAAAGTGAAAAAAGAATAGATACCTCGAAAAAAAGTAAAACTCATCAACGGACTCTCTCTCCTCGTTTTTTTCGATCTAATTGTTTTATGTTCATTCTAGAATAACAATATAGTTCGAAATCCTTTATTTTCTCAACCCAATCGCTCTTTTGATTTTGGAAAAAAAATATCTTTATCAATATACTCTTTCTTCTACACATTTAGCGCCACCCCAAAATGGAGAATAGTTAATAGTTAGGATTAAAAAAAATCAAAAATACTTCCTATTTTCATAGGAAAAGCTTTTCCCACATCAAGCACTAATCTATTTTTAATGTCAAATTAGATCGGGTAATCATTCCAATTAAAAAATGAAAGCTCGTTGCTTTTTGTTTCCCTATAATTGGAGCCGCCAGGCTCTATCCATTTATTAATTCAACCCAACTTTGATTTTTTGTTCCGAGCCAAGAATTCAAACAAAGGTTTGGATCGGATCCAATAAGAATGAAATGTTCTTCGAATTCTCCATTGATACGACATGCTCCTTTTTCCATTCATTCCTTTCTGGATCAGTCGTCGTCTTACAAACTATATCGCTGGTATGAACGAATCCATGGCTTCATAAGAATGTGTAAAAAATAGAGTCGCACTTAAAAGCCGAGTACTCTACCATTGAGTTAGCAACCCGAATGAAACAAATATTAAAAAAAAAAACTAATAAAAAAGAATGTGTATATACAATAGCAATCAAAAAAAGATTGAATTGTATAATAAAAAAAATCCTATGGATATGGAACGGAAATAAAAAGATCCGTTTATTCATGATCGGATTATATTTGTTTGATACACTGTTGTCAATATTAATATTAATGTTGAGAAAAAACTACAATGGAGAAAAAAAAAGAAACTTTTAATATTAAATAGTAACTAACAATTTCAATTTAATGAATGCCAATTGAAATTCCGTTTTATTTAATTAATAATGTTAATAATAATAACAAAGTTCGTTTGTAAATTATAATAAAAAAATTCTGTTTTGTTTAATTAATAATGTTAATAATAATAACAAAGTTCGTTTGTAAATTATAATAAAAAAATTCTAATACGAAAATGTATTATAATACGAATAACTAATAATAATAAACAAAAATAATTATGTTGAGTTGGAACTACAAAATTAATCGACATAGATCCAAAAGAGTGTATGCGAAAATTAAGGAAAAAAGGGCAGAGATCCGATTTATTCAATTAATTAATAATTGAATAAATACAATCGAAATTAAATAATTAACCTAACCCCCCTTTTTATTTCTTCAGAGAATTCCAATGAAAACCAACTCATTGAGAGTAATGTATTTATAAACCTAATTACTTGATTTATTGATTTGCTCTTTTTTTTCTATCCGTTTTATTTTATATGTTTTAAAATATATATATATATATTTGTGGTTGTAGAAAACAGCATTCTTATAGTATAGCAATAATAAATCAAAAAAATGAGGTATGAATCGATAGTGGGGGGATAAGAGAGATAAAGGATTATAAATATATATATATAAAATATATATATAAGTTATCCATATAAGTTATCCACACCCTCTTTTGTTTATTATTTCATTAATTGACTTTCGTTTGTTGATTAGGGCAAAGTTCGATAAAAACACCCGCCCTTTGTGAAATATCCTGAACAGTTCCTGTAGGGGGAGCGCCCTTTTCAAGGAAATCGAGAATAACAGGAATATTGAAATAGGTTTTATTCTTTATCGGATCATAAAAACCCACTTTCCGAAGATCTCTTCCCTCTCGTCGGGATCGAATATCAATTGCAACAATTCGATAAACGGCTCGTTGGGATAGATGTATGGAGATGAACAAAACACCCCCCCTAGAAACGTATAAGAAGTTTTCTCCTCGTACGGCTCGAGAAAATTAGATGATGACTATGGGATAGAATATAATTATTGGATGTCAAATAGATCCATAAAATCAAAAAATCAATTCGATTATGATTTATTAAGTACTTTTTTCTTATTCTTTTTCTTTCCCGAAAAAAAATCACGCTTTAGCCAATATTATAGATTATAAGATTGTTAAACTGTTAAACCGAAAGTTTCTCAAAAAGGGGCAATCCTTATTCTAATAGAATCTTTTTAGAATATTTTTCTAATAGAATATTTCTCATATGATATCTAGATCTTCACTTAATATAATATAATTTATTATATGTCTTTTATTTTTCTTTTTATTATATATATATATATATATATATATATATATATATATATATATATATATATATATATATATATATATATATATATATATATATATATATATATATATTTTATATACTATAATATATAATCAAGTGAGGATATACACTTGTATATATATACATATATAATTGAATAAATACAATCGAAATTAAATAATTAACCTAACCCCCCTTTTTATTTCTTCAGAGAATTCCAATGAAAACCAACTCATTGAGAGTAATGTATTTATAAACCTAATTACTTGATTTATTGATTTGCTCTTTTTTTTCTATCCGTTTTATTTTATATGTTTTATTTTATATAGATATAAATTTTATATTAATTTATTAATTTATATCATTTATATCTATATAAAATATATATATATATATTTGTGGTTGTAGAAAACAGCATTCTTATAGTATAGCAATACTTTTTTCTTATTCTTTTTCTTTCCCGAAAAAAAATCACGCTTTAGCCAATATTATAGATTATAAGATTGTTAAACTGTTAAACCGAAAGTTTCTCAAAAAGGGGCAATCCTTATTCTAATAGAATCTTTTTAGAATATTTTTCTAATAGAATATTTCTCATATGATATCTAGATCTATATATATAGATATATCATGCATGGATATGCTCTAGGACGGAAGGATTCGAACCTCCGAATAACGGGACCAAAACCCGTTGCCTTACCGCTTGGCCACGCCCCATTTCGAATTTCTATTCAACACTAATAAACACTAATATTAGTCTAATATTTGTATTGGTTGTTCGTCAATTCCAGTTCAAATATCGAAATATCTATATCGATAGAATGTTGCGAGGTTTTTGATATATGTAGATATAGAATTAAACGCAAATTCTTGATCATTACATAGAATACAATTAATATATTGTATGAAAGTATGATTTCTTATATTCTATCTTAAAGAACAAAATGTTTGCTATGCTTATGCTTAATATCTTTAGTTTGGTCTGTATTTGCATTAACTCAGCCCTTTATTGTAGTTTTTTATTCGCGAAATTACCGGAAACCTACGCTTTTTTGAATCCAATTGTAGATATTATGCCAGTAATACCCGTACTCTTTTTTCTCTTAGCTTTTGTTTGGCAAGCTGCTGTAAGTTTTCGATAAGATCTTTAATTTTTATATTATCTTAGACTCTTAGAAAAATTCATAAATTATTTAAAAAAAATTAGAACATTCTAACAATTGATAAGATCAGATAAGTCTTACAGTATGAATCCTCAATTCAAATATTGAAATTTTTTTATACCCCAAAAAAGCTGGACCATCTCAATTCATGATTCTTCCTTTCTATTATATTTCTCGAAACCACATTATTTCTTAGTGTCAAAAGAAACACAATGTATAGTATAGAAAAATCTATTCTCTTTTTTTTTTTTAATTGATCTTGGAGATTGTGTAATGCTTACTCTAAAACTATTTGTTTACACAGTAGTGATATTCTTTGTTTCTCTTTTCATCTTCGGATTCCTATCTAACGATCCGGGACGTAATCCGGGACGTGAAGAATAAAAAAGAATATTTTTATATTCTTTGAAATATTTCTTAGAATTTTTTTATATAATCTATTAATCTATTAAATAGAAATTGTATATTTAAATATTTCATAGATTAATATGAATATAAATTAATAATCAATTTCATATTTATTTCTATTTTTTTTCTTTTTTTCTATTGAATATGAATAAAATATGAATAAATTGAATAATAATAATAATAAAATCAAACAAACAAAGAAAATCTATAAATTCAAGAGATAAGGAACAAATCATCGACGGAAACGGAAAGAGAGGGATTCGAACCCTCGGTACGAAAATTTCGTACAACAGATTAGCAATCCGACGCTTTAGTCCACTCAGCCATCTCTCCCAAATTGAAAAAAAAAATCGAATTCCTATGTTACATTATACAAACAAAAAAGAGAGATTGAAAAAGCTCTTCCTTTCTTTCTATCTTATCTCTTATCTCTCTTTGACTTATTCTTCTATTATTATTATTATAGTTTTTCTATTTATTCAATATTAGGATATAAAATTCTATTAAAGATATTTAAAATATCAAAAAAAAATATTATATAAATAGATAAATATTTTATAATTATATAAATAGATAAAATAGAACTAAATATTGTATAAAAAAATATTGTATGAAATAGAATATAATTCTAATAAATATCTAAAAAATATATAATAAAAAATAAAAAAATACCCTTTTCGAATTTCGAAGGGGTCGTGTTTTTTTCTCTATAGCCCGGCCAGATCGGTACCTTACCCAGCCGGGCTTTTTTTTGTTCTCATGAATACCGTGAATCAAATTTATTTGATCTGAAAAAATACTTGTTATTGAAACAAGATCAAACATAAGAAAAACCTTTTTATTCCTATGAGATAGAACCAAAATGATAGAAGACCAAAATGCCATTTCTTATTATTCTTTATTTTTTTCTTTATTTTTTTTTTCCAGCAACCGTACCTAAAAATGTAAAAAAAAAAGCAAATACGAGTAAAAAAAGAATGGAGATTCTTTCACAATACATTTTCTTTTTATGTTATGACTAAAAAAAAGAATTTTGCCAAGATGTATTTGTCAAAACACCTTCAGCAAAACAAAAAAGGACTCACTTTTTCTTGATTTCATTAGGTCCCCTTTACGAAATAAAGTCAAAACTAAAATTTTCACGATTCTTTTGATTCTTTTATTATGATCCTTTTTTTGATTCCGACTGATTCCCCTGTTCGACAAAAGAATCGTTTATATACAATAATTGCATTGTAGCGGGTATAGTTTAGTGGTAAAAGTGTGATTCGTTCTATTGACCCCTTAATAGTTAAGGGGTTCCTCGTGTGATTCATATTCCGATCACAAACTTATTTCTTAAAAGGATTTAATCCTTTTCCTCTCAACAAACGATTCAAGGAAGAATATACATTATCGTAATTTGTATCCACGAAGAATCAATTAGAAATTGAAAAAATGAATTATGAAATTACGAAACATAAAAGTTTTTTGAATTGGATCACAATATTCACAATTTTTTGAGTATGAGTAAGGGATCCATGGATAAAGATATAGAAAGTTTATTTCTAATTGTAACTAAATCTTCAATTTTTCTATTGGTATATAAGAAATTGAAGCAAACTAGCGATTAAATGATTTCTTTAGTTTACTATAGACATCAACATATGATAGCTATTTTAGCTCGGTGGAAAAAATGCTTTTCCTAAGGATTTTTTCAAATCGAAAAGAAATAGCGAACGAAGTAAGTAGAAAAAAAATTGTTATAATTCCCCCCCTCCTCTATTTCTATAGGGATCATCTAAAAAGTGGGATGTTTTGAATGCATTCAGAACGAAAGGCTGACATAGATGTTATGGGTAGAATTTATTTCATTTTGTCCACACCTTCTCCGTTTGTTAAATTTATCTATCTCTCTCTATCTTGAATACAGGAGCTGAATGAAATCAAAGTTTCATGTTCGGTTTTGAATTAGAGACGTTAAAAATGATGAATCAACGTCGACTATAACCCCTAGCCTTCCAAGCTAACGATGCGGGTTCGATTCCCGCTACCCGCTTATATTCTATCTTTATAGCGAATATTGGAATCTATATGAATTTATTATATATTAATACATAAATTCTATATTAATACATAAATAGGTACATAAATAGGAATCTATAAATATAAAATAGACTAGAATTTTTTTTAATGGAATCTAATTAATGTAAATGGAATTCATCATCAAAATTCATCATCAAATTGAATGCACAACTCCTCGAATTCTCTCACATATTTTTTCCAAATGGAACAATAAAAAATTGTAATGAAAAGCGTC